AATGAAAAAAGCTATTGAATTAACTGAACAAACGGATACAAAAGGAATTCAAGTGCAAATAGCAGGCCGTATCGACGGAAAAGAAATTGCACGTGTTGAATGGATCAGAGAGGGTAGAGTTCCCCTACAAACAATTCGCGCTAAAATTGATCATTGTTCCTATACAATTCGAACTATTTATGGAGTATTAGGTATAAAAATTTGGATATTTGTAGACGAGGAATAATCAACCTTGTCTTCCCATTCTGTCCAATGATAAAACAAAAAATGACAAACTCTTTCATTCTTTTTTCGTTAAAAATAAAAAAATGAACAATTCTAATTCTATAAGGTTAAATATAAATTCGATTGATCATTTGGTATAATTGCTATGCTTAGTGTGTGACTCGTTAGTTTTTTCTTTATAGTTTCAAGTTGGGATTAAAAAAAAAAAACAGACCCCTGCTATAAACTTTGTAATTATATAAAATAAACTAATAACCAACTTATTGCTTCGTATTGTCGAGATCCCAAGAAACAGTCACTATATGAATGAGTGGATCTATCATATGGTTGTAGCAACTGAAATTCTTTCAACAAAAAATAGATCTGATTATGGGTTGTAAAGCAAAAAAAAAAATAAAATAAAGGGATGTGGATAAATGGAAGGATGATAGAAAGAAAGAACAAAAATATCAATGATATATGATTCCAATATGTATGGTCTATGAATCACGTCATAAAAGGCAGTGTGATAAAGCATCAATACTGATAATCAATACTGATAAGATAATTATAAATATAAGAATTTTAAAATGAAATAATTTAAAATAGAATAAAATAATAAAGAGCCTTCAGGTTAATAAAAACTGAGGAAATTGACTTGGGAACAAATTTTGTTGGAAGCTCCATTGCAAAGTTCGGACCTAACCATTAATGGAGAAGCTATGGGAACGACAGAACCTGTGACTGCATAGGCTTCTATTGAAAACGAATCCTAATAATTCATTGGGTGGGATGGCGGAACGGACCAAGAAAAAATTGATTTATTCTGAGAGGTTATGAATTGAACCTTCGAATGAAACAGGAAAGAGTAAATATTCGCCCGCGAAACCTCTATTTATTGGATTACAATCTTTTGTCGTAATTCGATAGAGGTAAAAAAAAATAAGGAAAGGATTCGTTATGTTATAAAAATAAAAAAGAGAAACATTACATTATCTATAAAGATACATAAATGTACACACACGTCTAGCTGTATTGTATATCTTGTATCTACATCTTCCTTCTTATGTAAGAAATTAAATATCAATAAAAGCCATTACTTGGTGTATTATCTATTAATGTGTACCTATTAATGTGTATCTATTAATGTGTATCTATAATATTATTTTATTGAATTTGAATCCTTTCATTCGCGAGGAGCTGGATGAGAAGAAACTCTCATGTCCGGTTCTGCAGTAGAGATGGAATTAAGAAACAACCATCGACTATAACCCCAAAAGAACCAGATTTCGTAAACAGCATAGAGGAAGAATGAAAGGAATATCTTGTCGAGGCAATCATATTTGTTTCGGCAGATACGCTCTTCAGGCACTTGAACCTGCTTGGATTACAGCTAGACAAATAGAAGCAGGGCGAAGAGCAATGACACGATATGTGCGTCGTGGTGGAAAAATATGGGTACGTATATTTCCCGACAAACCTGTTACAGTAAGACCCGCGGAAACACGTATGGGTTCGGGGAAGGGATCCCCTGAATATTGGGTATCCGTTGTTAAACGGGGTCGAATACTTTATGAAATGGGTGGAGTATCAGAAACTGTAGCTAGAGCAGCTATCTCAATAGCTGCGCGCAAAATGCCTATACGAACTCAATTTCTTATTTCAGGATAGAGATGTAGAACTAAAAAAAAAAGGGTATTGGGGATAAAAAAACAACCGCAGGTTTATTTATTTCTGGACGGACAATATTTCTTTTTTTTCTTTCATACTTTTGCATTGAAATAACAGATTGAAATAAAAATGATATGATTCAACCTCAGACCCTTTTGAATGTAGCGGATAACAGCGGAGCTCGAAAATTGATGTGTATTCGAATCATAGGAGCTGGTAATCACCGATATGCTCATATTGGTGATGTTATTGTTGCTGTAATCAAAGAAGCAGTTCCCAATATGCCTCTAGAAAGATCAGAAGTAATTAGAGCTGTAATTGTACGTACATGTAAAGAACTCAAACGTGAAAACGGTATGATAATACGATATGACGACAATGCTGCAGTTGTCATTGATCAAGAAGGAAATCCAAAAGGAACTCGAGTTTTTGGTGCGATCGCTCGAGAATTGAGACAGTTAAATTTTACTAAAATAGTTTCATTAGCTCCCGAAGTATTATAAATAGTAGTAGATGAGACTATGATATAGTATAGGGTATCTGAAATAGATCAAATAGATCAAATTAGTAGATTGTGTCTCACGTATATACTTTATAATAAAAATAATAAAAAGAAAAAAAAGGAAACATGTTGATTATATCAAAATTAGGAGGAACCTATAATTCTAGTTCGTCATGGGTAGGGACACTATTGCCGATCTAATAACTTCTATAAGAAATGCTGACACGGATAAAAAAGGAAGGGTTCGAATAGCATCTACAAATATCACCGAAAACATTAGTAAAATACTTCTACGAGAAGGTTTTATTGAAAACGTTCGGAAACATCAGGAGAGTAACAAATATTTCTTGGTTTCAACTCTGCGACATAGAAAAACCAGAAAAGGAATATATAAAACTAGAACCATTTTAAAGCGTATCAGCCGGCCCGGCTTACGAATTTATTCCAACTATCAACGAATTCCTAAGATTTTAGGTGGAATGGGAATTGTAATTCTTTCTACTTCTCGAGGTATAATAACAGATCGAGAAGCTCGACTAGAAAGAATTGGAGGAGAAATTTTGTGTTATATATGGTAATCTTCCACCTCTGGTATCCGAATTTGATCTCTAACTTCCTATTTGTAAAATAGAGAGGAAAAGTGAGTTATATAACTATTCCTCCATTAGTTGATACTTCAAGGAGGTTACCTGGAATGAAAGAACAAAAATTGATTCATGAGGGTTTAATTACTGAATCACTTCCCAACGGTATGTTCCGGGTCCGTTTAGATAATGAAGATCTAATTCTAGGATATGTTTCAGGGAGGATCCGCCGCAGTTTTATACGGATACTACCGGGAGATAGAGTAAAAATTGAAGTAAGTCGTTATGATTCAACCAGGGGACGTATAATTTATCGACTTCGCAACAAAGATTCGAATGATTAGGTTATTTTTTTAACCATGGGTATACAATTCGAAGTTCAAAAAAAATTCAAGAGACTTATTCTCTTCCAAGAAGTGGATTCAGAATTAAGGTAAGGAATAAAAAATATGAAAATAAGGGCTTCCGTTCGTAAAATTTGTGAAAAATGTCGACTGATTCGCAGGCGTGGACGAATTATAGTGATTTGTTCCAATCCGAAACATAAACAGAGACAAGGGTAATTCTTCTAAAAAAGAACTTTACTTTCAAAAAAAAAAAAATATATATATATGTAAAAATAAGGTAAAGGATCTGTTTTAACATGAAATGGATATCTCCGTATCTTTTCTTTTTGTATATTTCTGACTCATAAATATGAGATGATAAAATATGACAAAAGCTATACCAAGAATTGGTTCACGTAGGAATGGGCGTATTGGTTCACGTAAGAATGGACGTAGAATACCAAAAGGCGTTATTCATGTTCAAGCGAGTTTCAACAATACCATTATAACTGTTACAGATGTACGAGGTCGGGTAGTTTCTTGGGCCTCCGCCGGTACTTCTGGATTCAAAGGCACAAGAAGAGGAACACCTTATGCTGCTCAAGCCACAGCGGTAAATGCTATTCGTACAGTGGTTGATCAGGGTATGCAACGAGCAGAAGTTATGATAAAGGGTCCTGGTCTCGGAAGAGATGCAGCATTACGAGCCATTCGTAGAAGTGGTATATTATTAAGCTTCGTACGTGATGTAACACCTATGCCACATAATGGATGTCGACCTCCTAAAAAAAGACGTGTGTAGAAATAAGAATTAAACCAATTTCAAGAGAAATAAATGATCAAATAATAATACTAGTATAGTATGGTTCGAGAGGAAGTAGCAGGATCCACTCGAACACTACAGTGGAAGTGTGTTGAATCAAGAGTAGACAGTAAGCGTCTTTATTATGGTCGTTTCATTCTGTCACCACTTATGAAAGGTCAAGCTGATACCATCGGTATTGCCATGCGAAGGGCCTTACTTGGAGAAATAGAAGGAACATGTATCACACGTGCAAAATCTAAGAAGGTGCCACATGAATATTCTACGATAGTAGGTATTGAGGAATCAGTACATGAAATCTTACAAAATTTGAAAGAAATTGTATTGAGAAGTAATCTCTATGGAGTTAGAGACGCGTCGATTTGCGTAAGGGGTCCTAGATACGTAACCGCTCAAGATATCATCTTACCACCTTCCGTAGAAATAGTTGACACGACACAACATATAGCTAACCTGACGGAACCAATTGATTTGTGTATTGGATTACAAATCAAGAGAGATCGCGGATATCGTATGGAACCCATAAATGACTCTCAAGATGGAAGTTACCCTATAGATGCTGTATTCATGCCTGTTCGAAATGCGAATCATAGTATTCATTCTTATGGGAATGGGAATGAAAAACAAGAGATACTTTTTCTAGAAATATGGACAAATGGAAGTTTAACTCCTAAGGAAGCACTTTATGAGGCTTCTCGTAATTTGATTGATTTATTTATTCCTTTTCTATATGCGGAGGAAGAGGACATTAATTTCGAAGAAAATAAAAACAGGTTTACTCTACCCTTTTTAACCTTTCAAGATAGATTAACTAATCTAAAGAAAAACAAAAAAGGAATTCCATTGAATTGTATTTTTATTGACCAATTAGAATTGCCTTCCAGGACCTA